AAATTCTTATTTTGTTGAAAAACTTTTTTCAAAAACTTGTTGATCTCTATCCTTCTTACCTGATTTCCAGATTGATTATCGTTTGTTTATTTCCCGGCTTAGTATGATATATATATATACTTACGAATCTTAGTAATAAATGACAGTGAAAGAAATGAAGTTTTAACCTCCCGTCCTTTCCAACAAACCAATCATTCCCGTAACGTATTTTATCTTTATTTGATTTTCTTTCGCATTACTTATTTTTTTTATTAACGACTGGAATAAAAATAAACAATTTCGAAATCTAAATGATGAATCAAAAATTTCTATGGAATTCTGAAAAATGGAAAAATACTTTTGATCGAATCATATTATTCCATTATATTGACAATTTCAAAAAACTGTTCATACTATGAACGTAGTATAATGGCGGTCGGGCAAGTATGCCCCCATCGTCTAGTGGTTCAGGACATCTCTCTTTCAAGGAGGCAGCGGGGATTCGACTTCCCCTGGGGGTAGGGTGCTAAGAAAGGAAGTTGATTATGAATTTTCAATAAAAACGGAAATGTATTCTTCCTCTTCCTGGGTCGATGCCCGAGCGGTTAATGGGGACGGACTGTAAATTCGTTGGCAATATGTCTACGCTGGTTCAAATCCAGCTCGGCCCAAGAATTTGCCGATCCACTATGAAATTATATAACCCATTTATTGTTCTCCCGAAATGAATGATGTGCTCTGATACGGAAGAATCCAAATATTAAACATCCCCAACGCTATTTATTTATTTTTTCTGTATTACATATTTCCACAAATTCGAATCTTGCTAATAATTTTGAGATTCATATCAAGATCTGTAAATAGAAAATCTAAGGATTTAAATAAACAAAAAAAAGACTTTTTTTTTCATTGATTAAATTTTCAATCGATTTGGCAATAACAAACGGATTACGAGTAATCTTTGTCGATCTCACTAAAGTGCATATCGATATAGATATCAATATATAAAAAAATTCGCCTCTTTCATTTACAGCAAAATGGTTTGAATCCGAAATAGAAAAAGAAAAGGTTTGAAAGAAACCGTAAAAATATGTATGCTGCACACCCTTTTCTCTGGGATTGTAGTTCAATTGGTCAGAGCACCGCCCTGTCAAGGCGGAAGCTGCGGGTTCGAGCCCCGTCAGTCCCGATGGAGATAAATCCAATAAAAAAGACATCAATTCATTTTTTTGTGTGAAAGGGAATAAAAATAATAAACAAAATCTTATTCCTAATAGGGATCCCTCTTTCTTTTTTCATTTAAGGTAAAGGTTTCGACGAAAAAAGAAAAGTAAGGAAAGGAAATTTTGAATTGCATCTAAATGTTTTTTGGTTTTATTTAGTATGGATAAAAGATCTTCCTATGTTATACTATTTAATTCTCGACGATGAGTCGTTTTGATAGCTCAGATATTGTTATTCGTGATATTGATCCGATTTGATATCAACGAAATCCAATTTATACCATTGTTGAATTTATCGATGAAAGATTTATCATCTCTATGGGATTAAATCCCGAATTTTTTTATTGGAAATTTAAGAGAAATAAAACATAATAGAGATTATGGAAGTAAATATTCTCGCATTTATTGCTACTGCACTGTTCATTCTAGTTCCTACTGCTTTTTTACTTATAATTTACGTAAAAACTGTAAGTAAAAGTGACTAATTTCACTTAAATATGACTTCTTAATTTTTATCAATGTAATCAATTATTTAATAAAAAAAATGAAAAAGGTTTTCAATTTGGGGTCTTAGTCTTAAAAAAAATGATCGTACTACAATCAGCGTAATCCAGATAGTAGAAATAGATTTGATTTCTACTATCTGGATTTTATAGAATTGCGTCCAAAATTTTTTTTCTTAGTTTCATCTATTTGATTTGTATTGATTCCAATAAATCTGAAATAATCAAAAAACAACTCTTCCGATTCTAATTTTTTTTTAGATTTCGGATTTTTTTTTACAATCCCGGTATCATATTACAAAAAAAATTAGGGGGGTAAGGTAGGAATGGGGGTTGCGCTGTCCCTCATTTTCCATATATGTATATATATAACCTGGGTAAGAGTCAGTTCATCGAAATCGAATTTTTACGAAGAATTCGATTGGAATAGGAGTCCTTCCTTCATTTCCTATTATTTTGGATTGCCTTGATTTTCTCAAAATACGAATATTGGAATAATTCCAATATTTGTTTGATTGAAAGAGTATTTTCTATTTTTATAATATACATAGAATGCATTACACTACTAGAATATAATAGAACTCTGAAATGCAGATAGATTTTCTATTTGAATTCAATTAATTAGTATAAATGAAATATTTGAATTCAACAGTTCCAAAATTTAAAAACCCATGTAGAAAACAAAATGGGTACTTTGATCCCTTAACTCAATTATTAGTACCCTTATAGTCCACTTCTTCCCCATACTACGAGGGAAAGGGAAAATGAAAAAACTACCATTAAAGCAGCCCAAGCAAGACTTACTATATCCATGTAAATTTTGTCTCCTATCTCTATCAATATGAAGGAATTTTTGAATTATTGTTTCAAAATTTTTCTTCTATTATTTTCTTTTGTATTATTCACTAAAAATACTATAATAATAGAAGAATTGCTGGTACAGAGTCAAAAAAGGATTCTGGGCTAACACCATTAACGAAAAACTAGAATCCATTCTATTAGAACATCTAACAAGTTTTTGTATATGATTTTTAGTAAAATCGGAAAACATTTAGCATAACCAAAATATCCGGAAACTTCCAAGGAAGTTTTAAGTAAATGAATGTTACTAACAAGTAGGAATAATAAGATTTCTGTTTTAACCCCCCCCATTTCATTAAGTAATTTCATTAAGTAAAAAAAAAGAATCAAGACAGATTAATTTGCATACTTATACTCTTATTTCTATTTGAAATAATCCCTTAATGTCTACCGATTCGTTCTCTAAAAAAATCGGAAGATAGCTTGCCTATTAAATTTTTTTTTACCTATTAAATTTTTTTTTACTAGAGGTTAGCGAAAAGAAAGATTTTCTTTTTTATTAGATCTCTATTTTCTAATTTTCTATTAGAATCCAAAAATTTTTGAATTTTATTAGAATATAGAATCTATTAAATTAAAATATATATACTTTTAAGAAAGCGAATTTGCTAAATTAACTATTCAATCTAACTAATATTGATTAAATGCGGAAGCGCTCATATACTTTACATCAGTCTGTATACAAGGTTTTTCTTCCGCCCCTTCTCTAACCAAAACTAAAAATGGAATTCCCTATCCGACTTATCCTTATCCAATCTAATTCAAGACTCAGTCAGTAGACGGACACTACAATAGTTGTGTAGTGAAAGAACTATCATTTCCAAAATTTTCGATTCCTTTTCACTAATAGAATCTTTCCTTTAATCCGAGACGAAAAGATTGACAGAATTTTTTAAAACAAACAAACCTCCTGATGCTTAGAATTTAGAATCAAAAAAGTCTAAAGACTCCCTTTACCTCGCTTGCTTCTGTTGGAAAAAAGTTTTCTATAAAAAAAACGTAATACAATATTTCATTTCAAATATCTTGTCGATCACAGGCGACACCCGGATTTGAACTGGGGAAAAAGGATTTGCAGTCCCCCGCCTTACCACTCGGCCATGCCGCCAATCCAATATATATGAAGTATATGAAAATACCCCCTTTTTCTATTGGATTGAAATGAAAAAAAAACAAGCTTACACCTTCTGTCACAAAAGAAAAAAATCTCGAGACAAATCACAACCGTTAACTATTAATTTATGAATTATTCTTGAATATTTGAATCTAAAACGGTTTTTTTCTTAATGAGATACTTAATGAGAGATAAGAAAATAAAAATTGTTACATAACCAATCAATATTGCTTTTTTTTTATTGAAAAAAAACTTTCTCCATTCCAATTATAACAGCAACTGTCAGTATATGTAAACCCTAGAACATAACTTTTAATTGTTACACAGATATTATCTAATCGGGTATCTACCCATATATAATACCTATACTATATGGAATTCTCAATAAATTCTCGCGCTTCCCCCCTTTTTTTACAATTTTTCTATTCAATCTATTGAATAGAAAAATTGTAAAAATTAACACGACATGTTATGTGTTATACCGAACGAATATGACTGCAATAAAGTTAGAGACAGATCTATCTATATATAGATAGCTAACTATAACTGGAGTTAGATCTATGCATATTTAAAAAATACAAGCCTTATTACACACTTTAATCGTATTCTCCAAAAAATAGTAAAAAATATCTCCTTTCTTTGCAAATTCAAATTCTTTTTTGAACAATAGAAAAGATTAAGTGTTAAAAAAAGGAATTCTATATTGTTTCGGATTATTAGATTAGATCCTTATCTCATTGAGCAGAACAAATCCCGAATTCCTTTTTTTTTCTGGTATCCAATTGAATTGGAATATGTAATATCATAATAATGATAGAAATGGAATGCATTTTTTTATATTCCTTAAAAAACTTTGAAATCCAGGTCGAATTTTTCAATTCATTTCCATTTTTAGATTCAAATTTCGATTCTATCTGTTTTATTTTGTTGCAAATTCCTTCCTTCGAAGTTGAGTATAAAATTTTATTTATTCCTCTTTTCATAATAGGTATTTCATACACTAATAAGTATTTCATACACACGGTTAGGTAAAATTTCATGTAATTCAGTAAAAAGAACAGAAATTTCATTATTGCTAAATCGATTCATGTTATTTGATGAAGAATGACAGCAAATCGTGGAATATTTTTCTATAAAATTCACGGGGAAATTGAAAATGCTTGGGGGTGGAAATGAAGGAATGTCTACACTACCTGGATTAAATCAGATACAATTGGAAGGGTTTTGTAGGTTCATTGATCGGGGCTTAACAAACGGGCTTTTTAAGTTTCCAAAAATTGAGGATACAGATCAAGAAATTGAATTTCAATTATTTGTAGAAACATATCAATTGTTAGAACCCTTGATAAACGAAAAAGATGCTGTATATGAATCGCTTACATATTCTGCTGAATTATATGTATCCGCGGGATTAATTTGGAAAAGTAGTAAGGACATACAAGAACAAACTATTTTTGTTGGAAACATTCCTCTAATGAATTCTCTGGGAACTTCTATAGTAAATGGAATATACAGAATTGTAATCAACCAAATATTGCAAAGCCCCGGTATCTATTACCGTTCAGAATTGGACCCTAACGGAATTTCAGTCTATACTGGCACCATAATATCAGATTGGGGGGGGAGATTAGAATTAGAGATTGATAGAAAAGCAAGGATATGGGCTCGTGTGAGTAGGAAACAGAAAATATCTATTCTAGTTCTATCATCAGCTATGGGTTCGAATTTAAGCGAAATTCTAGAGAATGTTTGTTATCCTGAAATTTTCGTGTCTTTCCTAAACGATAAGGATAAAAAAAAAATCGGGTCAAAAGAAAATGCCATTTTGGAGTTTTATCGACAATTTGCTTGTGTTGGTGGAGATCCAGTATTTTCTGAATCTTTATGTAAAGAATTACAAAAAAAATTTTTTCAACAAAGATGTGAATTAGGAAGGATTGGTCGACGAAATATGAACCAAAAGCTTAATCTTAATATACCTCAGAACAATACATTTTTGTTACCACGAGATATATTGACAGCTGCGGATCATTTGATTGGAATGAAATTTGGAATGGGCATACTTGACGATATAAATCATTTGAAAAATAAACGTATTCGTTCCGTAGCAGATCTATTACAAGATCAATTTGGATTAGCCCTGGTTCGTTTAGAAAATATGGTTAGAGGAACTATATGTGGAGCAATTAGACATAAATTGGTACCGACTCCTCAGAATTTGGTGACTTCAACTCCATTAACAACTACTTATGAATCTTTTTTTGGATTACATCCATTATCTCAAGTTTTCGATCAAACCAATCCATTGACCCAAATAGTTCATGGGAGAAAATTGAGTTATTTGGGCCCTGGAGGATTGACGGGACGAACTGCTAGTTTTCGGATACGAGATATCCACCCTAGTCACTATGGACGCATTTGTCCAATTGACACGTCTGAAGGAATCAATGTTGGACTTATTGGGTCTCTAGCAATTCATGCGAGGATTGGTAGTTGGGGGTCTATAGAAAGTCCATTTTATGAAATCTCTGAGAGATCAAAAAGAATACGCATGCTTTATTTATCACCAAGTAGAGATGAATACTATATGGTAGCAACAGGAAATTCTTTGGCACTTAATCGAGATATTCAGGAGGAACAGATTGTTCCAGCCCGATACCGTCAAGAATTTCTTACGATTGCATGGGAACAGGTTCATCTTCGAAGTATTTTTCCCTTCCAATATTTTTCTATTGGGGCTTCTCTCATTCCTTTTATCGAACATAATGATGCGAATCGAGCTTTAATGAGTTCTAATATGCAACGTCAAGCAGTTCCACTTTCTCGATCCGAAAAATGCATTGTTGGAACTGGATTAGAACGCCAAGTAGCTTTAGATTCAGGGGTTTCCGCTATAGCGGAACACGAGGGAAACATAATTTTTACCGACACTGACAAGATATTTTTATTTGGTAATGGAGATACTCTAAGCATTCCATTAACTATATATCAACGTTCCAACAAAAATACTTGTATGCATCAAAAACCCCATGTTCAGCGAGGTAAATGCATTAAAAAGGGACAAGTTTTAGCGGATGGTGCTGCTACAGTTGGCGGCGAACTCGCTTTGGGAAAAAACGTATTAGTAGCTTATATGCCATGGGAAGGTTACAATTCTGAAGATGCTGTACTCATTAGTGAGCGTCTGGTCTATGAAGATATTTATACTTCTTTTCACATACGGAAATATGAAATTCAGACTCATATGACAAGCTATGGTTCTGAAAGAATCACTAATAAAATTCCACACCTAGAAGCCCATTTACTCCGAAATTTAGACAAAAATGGAATTGTGATCCTGGGGTCGTGGGTAGAAACGGGCGATATTTTAGTGGGTAAATTAACGCCCCAAATGGCGAAAGAATCCTCGTATTCCCCCGAAGATAGATTATTACGAGCTATACTTGGCATTCAGGTATCCACCTCAAAGGAAACTTGTCTAAAACTACCTATAGGTGGTAGGGGTCGAGTTATTGATGTGAGATGGATCCAAAAAAAGGGGGGTTCCAGTTATAATCCAGAAACGATTCGTATATATATTTTACAGAAACGTGAAATTAAAGTAGGAGATAAAGTGGCCGGGAGACATGGAAATAAAGGTATCGTTTCAAAGATTTTGTCTAGACAGGATATGCCTTATTTGCAAGATGGAAGACCCGTTGATATGGTCTTCAATCCATTAGGGGTACCTTCACGAATGAATGTAGGACAAATATTTGAATGCTCACTCGGGTTAGCGGGAGGTATGCTAGATAGACATTATCGAATAACACCCTTTGAT